ATTTGCTGCAATAGGTCGTGTGAACCAAAAACCTATTAATAGATATGAACACATTCCTACTAATTCCCAAAAAATATAAATTTGTATCAAATTAGAACTAGTAACTAATCCCAACATGGAAGTATTGAAAAAACTCATATAAGCAAAAAATCTTAAATATCCTTGATCATGAGATAAATAATTATCACTATAAATAAGAACCATAATTCCAACAGTAGTTATTAATATTAACATAATAGAAGTAAGTGGGTCGATCAAGTGGCCGAACTCTAAAGAAAAATCATTATTGATAGTCCAAGACCATACATATTGATATATGGAATTACTATTTATTTGCTGGATAGACAGATCAGCCGAAAAAATCATCACTATACTTAATAATAAAACACTAGGAAAAGCCCACATACGACGAAGTTTTTTGGTTGCCGTCGGAAAAAGGAGAAGCCCCACTCCTATTAAGACAGGAACTGGAAGTGGAACGAAAGGTATGATCCATGCATATGGATATATATGCTCCATAAAAAAAACCTTTTTATTCTTAATTAATTGTTTCTGATTCGCCAGATTTTATCTCTTCCGAACGAAGTCCATGAAAAAATAAAGATATGCAAGACCTAAATTTTATATTCTTAATTATTGTGATTCTTTAACAAATCCTTCAAATATTCAAATCAAGAAGTTACAATTAGCCAAAAAAAGAATTCTTTTGATTTTGATATCGCGGTTACTAATCACTAATCAAAAATTAAGACTTACTTATTAAGTAAGATATTTAGGCGGATATAGAAAATTAAAATTTCTATTCTTTTTATGAAATTGGATATCTATAGAGAAAGGATAAAAAATTGCAAAAAAAAGACCCATTAAATTAATGAGTTTATTTGGAATCATTAATGGGTTAATCCTAGAATTGTAGAACTCATTTATTATCTTCCATTCTATTTCACTAAAATATATATATATGTTTATAGGAAAGGCTATGATATCCATCAATTAAAAGAAGGAATTACTAAAATACCTTTTTCCTTTTTTGTATTAATGACAGTATCTTTTAATAGATTGACTCCTAATTTCATTCAAATTTTAAAAGAAAAAATTAGGTGTATTCTCTCTTTGAGCTTGACCCATTAATAGAAAAGAAACAAAGATGAAAGTTTTTTTTTATTCTAAAACTTTTTATTAAAAATTATTACAAATATAGAACGCCGAAAATAAGCCAAAGAATCCTTTTTTTATTGTTTCTTTTATCAACTGTGCAACCAATTCGATTTCTATGTTACATTGGATACTATAGCTATATACATTTGAATACGAGGATATAAAAGCACTAATTAGTATTAGTATGAATTCTTTTTTCGTCCCGATAGTCTATTGTATGGAATATAAATAAAAAAGGGAAATGATACTATATTTATGTGATTTTTACATATGCATATCCATAGTTTTTTATGAGATAGAAAATAAATAGATAGATATAGATAATGAATAGTAAATAAGAATTATATTCAAAAAAAAAATAGATAGATGTCTTTCACATCCAACTATAGCAATGAGCAATCTCTTAATTTTGAATGGCAGTTCCAAAAAAACGTACTTCTATGTCAAAAAAGCGTATTCGTAAAAATTGTTGGAAAAAGAAGGGATATTGGGCAGCGTTAAAAGCTTTTTCGTTATCGAAATCTCTTTCGACCGGAAATTCAAAAAGTTTTTTTGTGCTAACAAAAAAATAATCAAACGTTGCAATAATATGAATCGGAACTTATTAAAAAATGAGTTAATTTTTTGTTATATATAATTCATAGTCTAATCTTTTGAACTAATCAATAGGAAATATTATGGTATGTAAATAAGAATTCCTAAATTAGAAAAAGGGTACTTTTTCTAGTTTTGCTCTGTTAAAAAAATAGAAATAGAAAATGAGTGAGAAAAGACGTTTTATTTTTTGTTCTATCCCTAGATAGTTTACCCTCTATCTAGGGATAGAACTATCTAGTTACAATATTTATATTCTAACGGAAGATAAACTATACGAAATTTTATCATTAAGTTAAATATAACTGACACCAATAAGGACAAGGACTATTATTGAACCCTATTTAAACGAGTTTGTACTAATGAATTTGACTCTTTTTCTAAACAGGAATTTACTACTTCAATCTCGACGATTGAATATGAATAGGTTATTATGATTTCGAACAAGCCGCTATGGTGAAATCGGTAGACACGCTGCTCTTAGGAAGCAGTGCTAGAGCATCTCGGTTCGAGTCCGAGTGGCGGCAGGGGATCCTCTAAAAGAGATACAAGACGCCCTAATAAGTCATTAAATTCCTCATTTAGATTCCGTAATTAAGGGCACTCTCCCCCTTTTTCCTTTAAAAACATAAAAATATGATATTTTCGACTTTCGAACATATATTAACTCATATATCCTTTTCTATTGTTTCCATTTTAATTACAATTTATTTATTAACTTTATTAGTGGATGAAATCATAGGACTAG